TGACCGAAAGAAGTTGAAGCTGCATAGATTATTTGAATCGCTCCTACTATCACCAACCAGGGAGAAAATATAGAATGAGCATGGGGTAATAATTCCATATTGATCCGAACCAATCCATATGCTCCCATTTTTAATAAAATTCCCGCTAGAAGCATACATGTACTGTAATGTGCTTCTCCATGAGTATCTGGTAACCATGTATGTAGGGGTATAATCGGTGATTTGACAGCATAAGCAATAAGGAAGCCAAAATAGAATATTATTTCCAATCCCAAAGGATACGATTGATTAGCTAATGTTTCAAAATTTAATGTTGGTTCATTGGAGCCATATAAACCCATCCCTGGAACTCCTATTAAGAGAAAAATGGAACCCCCTGCTGTGTACAAAATAAACTTTGTAGCTGAGTACAGACGTTTCTTCCCTCCCCATATGGATAGAAGTAGGTAAACAGGAATTAATTCTAACTCCCACATGAGGAAAAAAAGTAAAAGGTCTCGAGAAGAAAATGATCCTATTTGCCCACTGTACATTGCTAACATCAGGAAATGGAACAATCGCGAATCTCTAGTAACTGGCCGAGCCGCTAAAGTAGCTAAAGTGGTGATGAATCCCGTCAGTAAAATGGGTCCTATGGAAAGTCCATCGATTCCTGGTCTCCAGTGAAAATCAAAAATATTTATCCATTTATAAGCCTCCTCTAATTGGATTAACGGATCGTCCAATTTGAAATGATAACAGAACGCATAGGTCGTTAGAAGGAGTTCTAATAAGCATATACAAATAGTATACCACCGAACCGCCTTATTTTTATTCCCTCTATAGGGGAGAAATAAAATTGATGAACCCGCGGATATCGGCAAAACAACAATTATTGTTAACCAAGGAAAATAACTCGTGGTAAAGACAAGATAGACTTTGACCAGAAAAACCCGCGCTCGAAATAATTTATCGAGTACGGGTTTTTGTCGGTAAAGAGGAATCAAATGGATTCAAGTGGATTTTTCTGGAACATATCAATAAGCTAGACCCATGCTGCGAGTTGTCTCATGCCATAAGTAAACCCGAACACTCAAGAAATCCGTTGGACAAGCGGATTCACATCTCTTACAACCTACACAGTCCTCTGTTCTTGGAGCAGAAGCAATTTGTTTAGCTTTACATCCGTCCCAAGGTATCATTTCCAATACATCTGTGGGGCAGGCTCGTACACATTGAGTACACCCTATACATGTATCATAAATCTTTACTGAATGTGACATTGGCTCTATAAATTTATTGAACTTTATCAATTTTCGATCTGGTTATAAATCAGTAGTAATTGAATTATATATATATTGTGTACGCCAGACGAATCAGTGGTTTATCAGAATTTTTTGATAATCAATCTACTTCTGGATCTGTTCATGAGCGAGGGCCAAGGTACTTTGATTTCTTATGTTTCAACAAACATGGTCATACGAATCATACATGCTAGTTCTAAATTAGTGAATATATTATAGATATATATCTGTCTTTATTTATATCATTACGACTATTTATTCAACAAATTCGATTGATTGATACGAGTTGATTTTCTGTTACGATGGATCGATGAAACAATAGCCGGCCCAATAGCGGCTTCAGCGGCTGCAATAGCTATAACAAAAATCGAGAAAATATCTCCTTTTAATTGACGACTATCAAACAAATCAGAAAATGTTACGAGATTTATATTAACCGCATTCAATATAAGCTCAAGACACATAAGTGCTCTAACCATGTTTCGGCTTGTGATCAATCCATAAATACCAATAGAAAATAAATAGGCACTCAAAATAAGTACATGTTCGGTCATCATTGACCAACTCCTCATCAATCTTGATTCATTTCATTTCAATATGAACAACAATTTAACCGATTTGATTGACTAGAATATAACAAGTACGAAACAAAGTAAAGTATTAGTAATGGGTCGAACTAAACCCCTTTCAATTTAATATATGAACAATAGAATATGAAAATGGAACTAAAGGAAAATAGATGTGATAACAATAACATGGAACAAAAAAAGACTTTTTTATTTGATTTTGGATTTCTAATTCTAAGTATTTATTACTTATTACTGCCGGGCCATAGCAATTGCACCTATCAAAGCAACTAAAAGAATTATAGAAATGAGTTCAAATGGGAGGTAAAAATCTGTTGATAAATGAATCCCAATTTGTTGAACGTTACTTGTTAGGTCCTGCTCTATAATCTGGTTTAATCTTGTAGTCCAAATAATCCCGTACCACGACGTATCCGAGATAGTAGTAATTAGTGAAAAAAGAATACTTGTACAAACCAGTGAAGTGACCCCATCCCCAACGGTCCAAAGATAGAAATCATTGTAATATTCTGAACCATTCATGAACATCACAGCAAATACGATTAAAACATTTACAGCTCCCACATAAATAAGGAGCTGTGCAGCAGCTACAAAATGAGAGTTAGATGGAATATGGAATAAAGATATACAAACAAGAACCAATCCCAATGAAAAAGCAGAATAAATTGGATTGGTAAGTAAGACCACCCCCAGACCTCCTAATATAAGACCTGATCCCAGAAATACTAAAAGAATATCATGTATTGGTCCAGGTAAATCCATTATGTGTAAAATAAGAGATAAATAAGTCGAAATATTTCATAAACTTACTAACCGATTCAAGAAAAAAGAGGTTACCTTATTTTTTTTTTTTTCTTGTATATGATATATTCCTAATTGAATTGAATCCTAATGGGGTGTGGATTGATATAGATACAGTTATTGGATCAATCCCGCTACTGTATCTGAAAGAGTAGTTCGGAATTGTATATTTTGAAATCATCACAGATATATGAATCCATTCTAAATCAAAATTAAGCCTTGATTCTCACCAATCAATAGTTATGATTTGTAGTTACTGACCTAGCAAAATGAAAGAAACCTCACTCCTTTATTTTGACTTTAGATAAAAACGGAATCTTAGTAATTGGTAATCGTTCTTGAATCAAGAGGTTTATCTCTGGTTATTTTTATTTGAGTCGAATTCATAATTGTTCGAATTGTGTAATCTCCAATTACTGACATTGGTAACCGACCCAAAGCAATTTGATTATAATTCAATTCGTGACGATCATAAGTAGAAAGTTCATATTCTTCAGTCATTGATAAACAGTTTGTTGGACAATACTCGACGCAATTACCACAAAATATACAGATTCCAAAATCAATACTATAATTAAGCAATCGTTTCTTTCTAATATCTGTTTCCAATCTCCAATGAACAACGGGTAGATCTATGGGGCATACCCGAACACATACTTCACAAGCAATGCATTTATCAAATTCAAAGTGGATTCGACCACGAAAACGCTCCGATGTGCTCGATTTTTCATAAGGATATTGAATAGTCACAGGTAAACGATTCACGTGGGATAAGGTAATCATGAAACTTTGACCAATGTACCTTGCAGCTCGTATTGTTTGTTGACCGTAATTCATGAACCCAGTCACCATAGGGAACATATCGTCGATATCCATGAATAATTTGATGTTTCTTTCTCTTGCTCTAGATAGGTTATGAATCTAGAATATCACAGTCTATTACAGCGAAACGAGTTGGGAAGAAGTTGTTAATAATAGATTACCTAGAGAGATAGGTAAAAGAAATTTCCACCCAAGATTAAATAGTTGGTCCATTCTCATCCTAGGTAAAGTCCATCTTGTTGTGATAGAAATGAACAGGAACAAATAAGCTTTAGATAATGTAATAAGGATACCAATTGTCATTCCAAAGACTCCACTCGTTTTATTTATTCCGAAAGGTTCAGGGATGAATATATACGGAATAGAGAGATTCCACCCACCGAAGTAAAGAACTGTTACAAATAATGACGAAACTAGTAGATTTAGGTAAGAAGCAACGTAAAATAAACCAGATTTGATACCTGAATATTCGGTTTGATAACCTGCTACTAATTCCTCCTCTGCTTCTGGTAAATCAAAAGGTAATCTCTCACATTCCGCTAGGGAAGAAATTAGAAAAACTATAAATCCTATAGGTTGACGCCACAGATTCCACCCCCAAAACCCATATTTTGACTGTGCCTCAACTATATCAACTGTACTTGAACTGTTAGATAATCATAGTCGATGATAACATCACTATTCCCATCGCTATTTCAGAACCGCACATGAAACCTCAGCTTCATACGGCTCCTCGATGGCCACAAATAAATCTAAAGACTGGCTATTATTGCCTCGGCATGTTTGTAGTGTAGATAGAATAAAGATGCATCGAAGAGTCCCGAATTAGACCAACGGAATTCTGTCTGCCATAATAAGAAATAAAAAGCGCTTCCGAATTGATCTCATCCTTTACTTTCTAATTAGAATTAGAACTCTCTTTGTTCAGTAATAACTTAATCCTTCAATAAAATACTCGTTGTTTCAATAGATATTTCGACCCATATCTTTCGTACGAAAAATAATTAGACACTTGTTCATGAGTTATAGTTGATGAATCTTGATAAAAATTCTATCTGTATGAATAGAATTGAGGAAAGAAAGAATAAACAAAGATCTCTTATTATTCAGTTTTCCTATTGCATTCCATTTCTTTCGTTCCTGTTCTTCTTTCTCACTCAGAAAAGGGGTTTCTAAAAAAAGAAAATCAAAGGATTACTTCGTTCTCGACAGTCATTTATTTAATCAGTGGATAGAAGCATACTCTGGATCGGAATCTTGAGGAAGTACTGCTTTGCTTTTTCATTTCTACGAACTTAAAGTCCTCATTATGATTCCTTTTATGCAGAAATATCCCTTTGGATACCTTACATTATTTCCATCACCAATCCTTTGTGTACCTTTGTGTTCCTAACCGTCCACTCATTTTGGATTGATCCCCGATATGGTAATACATACATATACAACAGTAGAAACTCCATACAGTTGATCTTTTGCACCCGCTTCAAGTCATGATGACTAATCAACCAATCTTGGGGTAAACAGTTTCGACCGCTTATGTTTACTTCCACTTTACTCTCGTACATAGGGAATGAGAGTCAATCTCCTTACTGCAAATTCATAAGCTGTTTTGTTTCACTCATATAACTATCTGGTTTAACTCATCAACCCGAATGATGAATAAAAAGAGAAAGATATCTATTCAATACATTCAACCTCTTTCCTAGAAATAAAGGAAAGAGGTAAGGGTTCATGTTCCAACGAATCACACGTAGAGATATTGATAACACACACGGAGTTAATGGTATTTCATAACTAATAGATTGAGCAGCAGCTCGTAGACCACCTGAAAAGGAATATTTATTATTCGATCCATATCCTGACATAAGAAGTCCAATAGGAGCAATACTGGAAATAGAGATCCATAAAAAAACGCCTATACTAAGATCGGCTAGAACAAGGCGATAGCTAAAAGGAATTACTGAATAGCTTAGTAGAATTGATATGACCGCTATAGAGGGCCCGATACTGAATAAACGAATATCTCCTCTAGATGGGAGAAGATCCTCTTTCAAAAGCAGTTTTGTCCCATCTGCTAGGGCTTGAAGAATTCCCAAGGGACCGGCATATTCAGGCCCAATACGTTGTTGTATCCCTGCAGATATTTCTCTTTCTAACCACACAATCACGAGTACACCTATTGTGATTCCTAATACAGGAGTAAAAATAGGGACAAGCAGCCATAAGAGGTCTATGACCTCTTTTAAGGATTCCGATCTGGAAAAAGAATTGATAGCTTGTACTTCTGTCGTATCAATTATCATTTCAACGATCAACTTCTCCCATAATGATATCTATACTACCTAGTATCGTCATGATATCAGCCAATTTCATTCTTTTAACTAGCTGAGGAAGAATTTGCAAATTGATGAAACCCGGTGGACGAATTTTCCATCTCCAGGGAAAAACACTATTATCCCCTATCAGAAAAATTCCCAATTCTCCCTTTGGGGCTTCTACTCTCACATAAAGTTCTTGTTTCGACAATTCAAAGGTGGGAGAAGGCTTTTTACTAATGAATCGATATTCAAAATCATTCCATTCGGAATCCTTTGCTCTATCAAAGCGTCGAACTTCTAAATTCTCATAGGGCCCCCCCGGAATTCCCTCTAGAGCCTGTTGAATAATTTTTATGGATTCCGTCATTTCATTGATTCGTACTAAATAACGAGCTAATGAATCTCCTTCTTTTTGCCACTGGACTTCCCAATCGAATTCATCGTAACACTCATAATGATCAACTTTACGAAGATCCCATTGGATTCCGGAAGCTCGTAACATTGGTCCTGATAAACCCCAATTTATTGCTTCCTCCCCACCAACAATGCCCACTCCTTCAACTCGTTCCAAAAAAATAGGATTTTGCGTAATAAGCTTTTGATATTCAACAACCCCCGTTAAAGAATAATCGCAGAAATCCAAACATTTATCTATCCAGCCATGAGGTAGATCAGCAGCGACCCCCCCGATACGGAAATAATTATGCATCATTCGCATACCTGTGGCAGCTTCGAATAGGTCATATAGCAATTCCCTTTCTCTGAAAATATAGAAGAAGGGAGTCTGTGAACCGATATCCGCCATAAAAGGTCCAAGCCATAATAAATGAGAAGCTATACGACTCAGCTCCAGCATAATGACTCTGATATAGCTGGCTCTTTTAGGTACTTGAATATTTCCTAATTGTTCTGGTGCGTTTACTGTTATTGCCTCTGTGAACATAGTAGCTAAATAATCCCAACGTGTTACATAAGGAAGATATTGTATAATTGTTCGGTTTTCTGCAATTTTTTCCATCCCTCTGTGTAAATAACCCAATATGGGCTCGCAGTCAATAACATCTTCACCATCTAGAGTAACGATAAGTCGAAGAACACCATGCATTGATGGGTGGTGAGGACCCATATTAACTATCATGAGGTCTTTTCTTGTAGCCGGTACATTCATATGTTTTCTTCTCCGATCCATTATTCTATGAATTGCCGAAAACGAAATAAATAAGGTTCATCAAAATTCAAGATCTAATAAACCAAAAAATTCAAACAATCTTCAATTTAACGAGTTTTTGGTTCCCGAATATCTAACTGATCGATTAATTTTTTATAACGCACTCTATTTTTCTTTGACAAATAAGCCAGCAGACGTTGACGTTTTCCCAGAATTTTCCGCAGACCTATCTGAGATAAATAATCTTTTCTGTGCAATTCAAAATGTGAAGTAAGTCTCTGTATCTTATTGGTGAAATTGATTACTTGAAATTCAACAGACCCTTTGTTTTTTTCTTCTTGCAGAATAACTGAGATGAATGAATTTTTGACCATAAAAATAATTCTTCTCTCTCTTTTTTTTTTTCTTTTCCACAGATATGGATTTTACCAATCAGGAATAATAATAATAATGCCAGTCATTTTGATCTGATACACACAATAATCTGGATTTATTCTTCTATCAAATCAAATTAAAATGAATAAGTACAGTTTTAAAACAGTTTTTAATTTGATTCGATAGAAAGGCAATTTCTGCACCCCCAAAAGAAAATGATTTTGGCCTAAGAAGATTCTGACGAATCATTTCTAGATTCAATCCAATTGATACGTCATTGAATCGGTATCATGTATCAGAATGTAACACAGCATGTGTGTACATTTGTCTACTTTCATATACCGGATACGACACGTGATATATAGGAAATGTACCAACCTTCAACTAATTCTGAATCGTGGATACATATGTATCCTTGACATACTGAAACGACTACCATTATTGGTATCAAACCAGTAGCGGTTCATACAAGCTAAATCCTCTAATCGATAATTGGGCCAAAGAAACAATTTGAATTGAATGAATTTATTTATATCCGTATCAATATGCTTGTCCTCATCCAAAAATTGTCCACAGTTCCTTACATTGAAAAATACGGGATTTCTATCCATAACATTCCTATTTCCGGAATTGAAACAAATTAGAATTCTCAATTCTCTACGACGCCTAGGAGATAGAATATTTTCAGGAACAAGCAAATCATAATGATTTTCGTCTCCATTCACAAGCATCTTTTGATGTTGTGCAATGGATCCATTGAAAAAATGATCATCAACATATCTTTTTTCTCGGTATCTTCCATTAGTTTGGTATTTATTATTATGGACCAATGAAATACCTATAGTTTGATACATAATAAATTGTCTATCCCATTTTATAGACAGACGCACCGGTTCGATAATCAATATTCCCCTTTTTATCAATTCCGTAAGAGGTAGACCTTTCTGAATCAACATTACATCCAGGCGCATTTCTCCTCTTTGAATAAAGGATATAGCAATTTCCTTTGGATTTATCAGTCTAAGCAGAAAACAATATACCTTAACATTATTCATCATTCTTTGATTCAAAGGATCATCCCATCTCAATTGAAAAAGCAAATATCTTTTCAGGAAGAACTCTAGTTCCGCTTTCTTGTTACTCTTGGATTGTCCTTTCTTTCCACGTTTTTTAATGTCTGATTCCGTGTAATCCCTTTCAACATCTTTTTTTCGGTTTCGTGCGTCTGAGCCAAGATTTCCTTGGCCAAGCTGTTCTTTTTCTTCTTGATTTCGATTCTCTAATTCAAGGGATTCTTTTTGATTATATGATATACGAAGATCCTTTTTTTGATTTCCATTGATGTTTTTATTTTCACTAATGTTTTCATTTCCATTAAAAATGAAAAGAAGTAATTTGTTTAAAAGAAGTAATTTGATTGGTACAATCCATGGTTTGATCTTATATGCATCATAAAGTGGCACAAATTCTGAGAAGAACCAAGATTCCAGATTTGATATGGGACGATATAGCATTTCTTCATTCATTCCCATCCAAGCCAAAAACTTTTTTTTTTGATTGGATGGGTTGATTTCTTGATGAATCGTGAGATAGAAAAGATCTTTCTTTTCAATCATTTGATAATAATCAGTTCCAATCTTAGTCATTTTATTAATGTTTGTCCCCGTATCCATATTGGTCCAGGCCTCAATATCGATATTCTTTCTTAGAAAGAAATTGAAAATTTTCCACTCCAAATATTTTCTATCCGTATTTTTACCCGTATCAATAATATACTCTTCTCCTAGATAATCACTAATAGATATATCCCCCAGTACATAAAATGATTCGGGTTTAGGTGTGTTGTAATTATATGGAATCCCTCGGTCCTCATTTACTTGTAATGGGGGTGGATAAATATATGAGTCTTTCTTATCCCCATAATTCATATTTTTATATGAAAAAAGATCATATCTGTAGTTTTTTTTTAACTTTTCTTTTTGACCCGGCAATAAATTCACTTCATAATCATTTTTTTTCTCGTAATGAATGAATGGGTCTTTTTCATATGAATTCTTTTTTGAGTCTTTATTTTTAATCGTACGACGTCGATTGACCCTATTTCTCCATTTTTGCGGTACTAATCTAGACCATCTAGTCTGAGATAAATTGTATTGATAATGACCCTTTAACCAGTTTTTCCACTCATTCATTCCAGAATTCGGAAGTTTTTTATGCCTTGATTTGGAATCAAATATTCTTCTTGTTCCAAAAAAATTCCTTATTCTATCCTTAATAATAAGATATGCTTCGCGATATTGAAGTAGAGATCCCAAACGATATTTGTTAATAACTTGGATTTGTGATAATTTGTAAAATACGGATGCTTGGGAAAAGGAATATAGGTCACAAGAAATCTGTGATTTATTATTGCTGATATTAGAAAGAGAATTTTTTATAGTCGAAATAAAGTGCATTTTTTTTTGATTGATTTCATCAATCCCTTCTTTATTTTTTTCATCATTGTAAATGTATTTATCGATAATCTTTTTTGTTGATTCAAGGAAAAGTTGTGCATTGACTCTGGGAATATTAATAGTACATAGAAAAATATCCATGTATATTCTTTCACTGAAAAATTTCAGAAAATAGTGCCATTTACGTATGAAAATAAATCCGTCACTTCTTCTTTTTAATATCTGCCGAATATGTTTCTGCGATTCCGATCTTTTATTACCATAACTTGTATCGTTAGGACTAATATTTATATCTGGAGATAGAAATACTTTTCTTTTGTCTTTTGCAGCCCTTTCTATTTGATTTCTGATTAGGGTTGTTCTATCGGACAGATCTTTCATTTTTTTTTCTGTCAGCGAATAATTTGTCCAATCCAGGGATCTAATTCGAAGGGTTGATTCAGGAACAATTTTATTACTGATTATGGTTATGGAATCTTTTCTATTTTCATTTGGTTCATATACTCTCTTGAATCCAAATAAAAAAAAGGGATTTACTTTTGCAAACTCTTTTATTTTTATTTTTAAAAATAGAACTATTTTGAGAATCCATCTTGTTTTTTCTTTTGAGACCTTTATAAACTGTTTTGTTTTTTCTTTGAAAACTCTTAGAACTAGAAAACATTTTTTTTTCGCTTTTCTAATGTTTTTTTCGAGTTCTTTATAAATGGGTTCAAAAAAGGAAGGTTGTTTTCGGGGAGAACCAAAAGGTAGTTCAGTTTCCATTCCCCAGATTGTTAAATAACAAAAATTTTCTTTTTTCCCTTTCCTTTTCATTGGATCTCTATGATGGGATCGTGGTTTGGATCTGCGCCAGGGTTTCAGACAGAAAGGAAATAGGATTTTGATCTGAATACCGTCCGTTAACCAGTCTTTCGGAAATTCTGTTTCTGATAATTGAACACCATTATAGGTGCATTTAACATGCATTTCTCTATTCCACTCCTTCAAATCCTCATACCACTCGGGGAATTGAAATAATAACATACGGCCGAGGTTTTTAGCTATTATCAATGAAGGCAATATGATGTATTTTCTAAGAATCGATTGGGTTACTAACATAGTACCTCTTATTGCTTGAGCAAATATAATAGTATCCCAAGTTTCTGCTATTGCTATCCGTTCATTTTCCCCTTTTTTATCTTCCCTTTTTTTCTCCTTTTCTTTTGCCTCTTCCTCTTCAGAATCCGAAGTTTTGGATTTCGGTCCTGTATCCATCCAATTTCTAAAAGATAGATTCATTATTCCGGAGATATCAAAAGAAGAAAAAGTTTTGTCTATTCTGTCCAAAAAGAGTGGGGAATGTACATTTGCTTGAAACATTTCCCAAGTAACTATTTTACGTCTTTGAGCGCGCATGGATCCTTTGATTATATCCCGACGAAAATCTGATTGTTGCGAGTAACGTATCAAAGCCACCTCTTCTGCTTGATCACTATTAGTCCTGGTACTAGTATGAGTATTGGCATTCTGATCCTTATCAGTATAAATTACCACACGTTTGGCTTTTCTTGAACGAATCCCACGATTTTCTGGTGATTCTTCTTCATTTTCCTCCTCCTGCTCTTCCAAAGAATCGGTCAATTTGTATGACCATTGAGGAATCTTTTTACCTATTTCTTCTATTCCAATAGATTTTTTTTGAATTGTTTGATTATTTGGATCAGTTGTAATTGCATCGAATAGAAATTTCAAACATTTTTTTTGATTTTCTGAATCAAATCTTCTTTGTTTGAATATTAAAGCAAGTTTTTTTAAACTCAGACTAAAACCTGTTGATGGTTTCCTAGCTAATTCACCGACGGGGGTCAAGAAATGACCAATGTCTGTCGATAAGGATTCTCCATTAAATGCATGCATTTTATGTTCCAATGTTTGGTAATCAGTAGGAAGCATATCATGAATCTTATTTATCCAAATCATTTCTATGGAATCTTCTGTCGAAGTGATTGAGACATCACTCATTGAGTGTGAATACACTTTTTTGATTGTTCCACGATATGGTCCGTTTAAAAAAGGATCATACATTCTAGGCAAGCATTCTTGTAGTTTCATTTCATTGTACAATCTGGTCCTTTTTTCAAGCACATCCATAGTAAGAGATCCCTTGTTTAGAACTTCTATTCGATTTATGAATTCATTTCTCAAGCTGTATCTTTTTTGTTCATTGGTATAAACCCAATGATTATACAGATCTTCCGGGGATAGTTTTTCTGTTGTACACAAAGACATCTTTCTTTGCATCATTTGCAAAAAAATCGACAAACTGGGTGGATATGTAAAAGATATTATTTGTTTTCCATCAACTGGACATGCGTGAAAAAAATATTGTGACATTTCATTTCTTATAGCATTTTGAAAGAAATTTTTTATATATCTCAATGGACGATTACATCGTTTATAGTCGAAAAGAAGATTCACAAGAGGTTTTTCAAACCAGAAGAGATCTTTATCTTCTTTCTCTTTAAGTATTTCTAACTTCCAATTTTCTTGCCTCTTTTTTTTTTCATGTAGTTTTTTCGGATCCTCCCTTTCTTCTGAACAAAGGGAAGGGTCTTCTTCGGTGGATCCCTCTTGTTCCTGTTTAGTCCCCTTCGTTTCGGAAGTTTTTTCTATTTCTACATCTGTTTCTTCCTCACTTTCCCCCCTTT